GCAAGAAGATTGTTTACGAAGAAACAACAAGAAAAATTCATATTCTGATACATAAGAGTTATATAAGAATCGAAATAGTCTTTTATTTTCTTTTTTCAAAAGAAAAATCGATTTCATTGAAGTAATAAGACTATTCCAATTCGAATAGTAGTTGAGAAAGAATCGCAATAAATGCAAAGATGGAACATCTTGGATCCGGTATTGAAGGAGTTGAACCAAAATTTCCAAATGGATAGGATAGGGTATTTCTATATGTGATAGATAATGTAAATGCAAAAATTTGTCTTCTAAAAAGGGAAATATTGAATGAATAGATCGTAAATTCTGAAACTTTGGTGTTTCTTTTTCTTTCGGACAAGATAATTCTCGTAGCGAGAATGGGATTTCTACAACGATCGCAAACCCCTCAGATAGGATCTGAGAATAAAACTCAGAATAAAAAAAATTGTTGTAATCCAACAATCGATCTTGGTTAGGATGATTAACCGAGTTAATCCAAAAATTCTGCTGATACATTTGAATAATTAAACGTTTCACAAGTAGTGAACTAAATTTCTTGTTATTACAACTAACAATTTCCACAGGTTCGGAATCATTTAATCCATAATCATGGGCAAATGCATAAATATACTCCTGAAAGAGAAGTGGGTAGACGAAGTATTGTTGACGAGATTTCTGTTTTTCTGAATACCCTTCGAATTTTTCCATTTGTATTTCTACTTGAATCAGAAAGAGGAAGCATTTCTCGGTTTCTCAAATGATGATACATAGTGCAATATGGTCAGAACAGGGTGTTGCATTTTTTAATACAAACCCTGGAAAGAAAGGGAGTCTAATCCACAGATCTTTTCCTTTTCTATCCAATTAGTTTATGTTTGTTCTAATTACAAAAGAGAACAAATCTTTTATTTTTGCAGGCCAATTGCTCTTTTGACTTTGGAATACAGTCTCTTTATCAATATACTGCTTCTTTTACACATTCAATCCATAACATCCCTTTTCAATCCATAATCAAGAATAATTAGGATTTCTAAAAAAAAAAGAAAAAATCAAAGGTCAGCTCATAGGAAAACCCAACCTTTCCCCGCATCAGGCACTAATCTATTTTTAACGTCTAATTAGATCGGGGAATCATTTCAATTAAGAAGTTAAGCTCGTTGCTTTTTATTTTACCAGAATTGGAGCCAGACTCTATCCATTTATTCACTAGACCCAGAAAATCGGAATTTTTTTATTCCATTCAAAAAATCAAAAATAAGAATTTGATTTTATTACGACATGCTATTTTTTCCATTCATTACCCTTGAGGATCAGTCGTGGTCTTCTAGACTCTACCAAGAGTCTGAACGAATTTGTTGCTTCATCCAAATGTGTAAAAGATCATAGTCGCACTTAAAAGCCGAGTACTCTACCATTGAGTTAGCAACCCAGATAAAATAGGATCTTAGATACGATCGAAACCCAAAAATCAATGGAATTACACCGCACGCTCCTGTCAAAACATTGAACTAGCAAGACATCAAAAGAAAGATTTTATCCCCCATTAAAAACACTCAAATGCCAAAATGAACAGGTCCGGTTAAATTTCACTAAGGTTAAAAAAAGAGCGGCTCCAATCACGATGGCAAAATTGTCATTTTTTTAGCAATTTATATTTAAAGAAATAAAAAAATCTTGTATGAGAGTACATGCAAGAGGGACAACCCTATCATTTGAGCGAAGTGTAGGCAGAAAAACCTAATATGGAGTGAGGATAAAGAGACCTATCTATCTACAAATTCTATTTGTTCAATAGACCTTTGTCAATGGAAATACAATGGTAAGAAAACAAATTAGATATAAAAAGTAAATAAAATAAGGGCTTATGTTGGATTGGCACGACATAAATCCAGTCAAAAATAGGACTAAGAAAGAGGCAAATTGTGTCGAAATAATTAGACAACGAGGGATACTAGTGATCCCTCTCCCACTTTTTTATTCATTTAGTTCTTCAATTAACTCAAAGTTCCTTCTTTAAATTTAAAGAATTCTGCCTTCCTTAAAATATCATAAACAGTTCTTGTAGGTTGAGCACCTTTTTCAAGGAAATAGAGAATAGCTGGAACATTTAAACAAGTTTGATTCTTTATCGGATCATAAAAACCTACTTTTCGAAGATCTCTTCCTTCTCTTCGAGATCGAACATCAATTGCAACGATTCGATAGACAGCTTATTGGGATAGATGTAGCTAAACAATGCCCCCCCTAGAAACGTATAGGAGGTTTTCTCCTCATACGGCTCGAGAAAATGATTCGAATTTCTGTCTATAATACAAGTAGATAGAAATTCGACTATGACTTGCATTAATTTCCTTACAGAAAAAACAAATTTCATTTATACTCATGACTCAAGTTGGCTAATTTTGACTGACAGACTTAAAAGGAAAAATCCTTCGAAATTTTTTGAGTCGTCTCTAAACTCTTTTCTTTGTCTCATCTCGAACGAATTTACTTTTATTCCTTATTCTGATCCAATTCCATTGTTGAGACAATTTTATTGTTGAGACAGTTGAAAATCGCGTTTACTTGTTCCGGAATTCTTTATCTTTGATTTGTGAAATCCTTGGGTTTAGACATTACTTCGGGAATTCCTATTCTTTTTTCTTTCAAAAGAGTAGCAACATACCCTTTTTTCTTATTTCCTTCGATAAAGCATTTCCCTCTTCTATAGAAATCGAATATGAGCGATTGATTTTGGTAGACTTTTAATTGAAAGAGTTTTTCCAATCTTCCAAAATTGGACTTTCTTCTTATTTTAACCTTTCGACTTCTATATTAAGGATAGACTGACAAAGTTGGCCTAATTTATTAGTTTTCACTAACCCTAGATTCTTTCCCTTGATAAAAAAGAAATTCTGTCCTCTCGAGCTCCATCGTGTACTATTTACTTACAAACAACCCAGCGCAAATTTTGTTCGGGACGAATAGAACAGACTATGTCGAGCCAAGAGCATTTTCATTACTATGAAAAATGATGGATAGCAAAATCCACAATCGATCATGTCCTTCAAGTCGCACGTTGCTTTCTACCACATCGTTTTAAACGAAGTTTCACCATAACAAACATTCCTTAAATTTCATTGCAAAGTGGTATAGGGAATTGATCCAATATGGATGGGGTCATGAATAGTCATTGGTTTAGTTTAGTTTTTTGTATACTAATTCAAACTTGCTATCTATGGAAAAATATGGATAAAAGAAATAAGTATTTATCGGGGAAGACTCCGCAAAGATCCAATTTATTTAAACCCATATTCTATCATATGAAGGAAACATAGTTTGAAAAAGACGAATAAACAAGTTTGCTTAAGACTTATTTATTATTGAATTTCCATCCTCAACAGAGGACTCGAGATGGTCAATCCTGAAATGAGAAGAGAAGGATCGATTCTTCTCCAACAAATAAACTATCAACCTCAAAAAAAAAATGGAATTAATTTAATTACTATATTTAGAATTAGATTAGCAATATATTTTTCCGTAACAAAAACAATTAACTATTAACTAAATAAACTATTCCAATGAAAAGATTGAAAGTTTTTTGGTAGTTATAGAATTCTCGTACTTCTTCGACTCGAATACCAAAAGAAAGAAAAAAATGAAGTAAAAAAAACACATTTCGTGTAAAGTAAAATTAAGGTCTTTGCTTTTACTTATAGCATTCTTTCTTTTACCTAAAAGAAGCAACTCCAAATCCAAAATTAGGAGAAGTATGATTTTTTGAATCCATTCTATCCAACGAACAGTTCTTACCTTATCCTTACCAGAATGGATCATTCTGGATATTTAAAGAATCACAGATCGAGATGGTTTTCGCTTAACCAAAGAAGGACCCTTTTTGCTAATAATATAATACAACAAAAATCTATCTCTATCATAAAGGGATAAGTCTCATTTTTTATACAGTGTTTTACGTATAGACCAAATTTTTCATGAAAATAAAGATATTCAATTTGACTGGACTTGACACTTGATTATGTTTTCTGAGAAAGAAAATGAATGCTTAGAAATGCATCTAATCTAAGAGTTCATAAGAGATAATTATTCTCTTTAATAAACTTTCTTTTGTCTCGTGCGGGGTACAATATGATTTCATCTTTCGTTTCATCAGAAAAATCTGGGACGGAAGGATTCGAACCTCCGAGTAACGGGACCAAAACCCGCTGCCTTACCACTTGGCCACGCCCCATTTCCGGTTTTATCCGACACTAATAAACACTATTATGTTTATTTGTTTTGTTATTCGTCAATCCCACTTCAATTACATAAAAAATGAGGGATACTCTCTTGCTAGGATTCTAGACATGCGGATAATATAGAATCCAAAAAATGCATTGATCATTACATGGAATTCTATTAAGATATTATATGAAAGTCGAATTTCTTCCATTCTCATTTGAGAGTGCGAATACAAGGAGGTATTTTGCGTTTGGGAAAGTCCGAAGAAAAAAGGATTTTGAATCCGCCTTTTCCTTTTTCCCTTAGAAAAATAACTCAATCAAAATCCAATTATCTACTCTACAAGAACGAAATGCTTGTTATGCCTAATATACTTAGTTTAACCTGTATCTGTTTTAATTCTGTTCTTTATCCGACTAGTTTTTTCTTCGCAAAATTGCCCGAAGCTTATGCCATTTTCAACCCAATCGTGGATGTTATGCCTGTCATACCTGTACTCTTTTTTCTATTAGCCTTTGTTTGGCAAGCTGCTGTAAGTTTTCGATGAAATCTTTACTACTCTGTCTGCCAAATTGAATGATGTATTCATTCCAAAAAAATTCTAAAAATGGATAAAAGCCGAGAAGTCTTATCTTATATTATGAACCTTCGATTCTAAAATTCAAATTCTTCTACATTGAATGTATAGCTGCAGCAATAAATTTGGATCAGCCTTTCTACCCCCTGCACCTACGTTGAGCAGGTACCTTTAGGTACCCACACAATACCTAACCTAATTTTTGATATTGATAAGAGTGCTTATTAGAAATCAATTCTTGAAAAAAATTGCAAGAATTGATTTTTGCATTTTTAGGTGTCAAAATAAACAAAACCCATCCTAATGGATCTGTGTGGTAAGGAAAAATGGGTAATCTATTCCTTAAAAAAAATCTTGGAGATTATGTAATGCTTACTCTCAAACTTTTTGTTTATACAGTAGTGATATTCTTTGTTTCCCTCTTTATCTTTGGATTCTTATCTAATGACCCAGGACGTAATCCTGGGCGTGAGGAGTAAAAATCCAATTTATTTTGGAATTTTTTCTTACAAATTGGATTTGTTTCGTACATTTATCTATGAGAAAATCCGGGGGTCAGAATTCCTTCCAATTCGAAAGTCCCAAATGATCCGAGGGGGCGGAAAGAGAGGGATTCGAACCCTCGGTACAAAAAAATTGTACAACGGATTAGCAATCCGCCGCTTTAGTCCACTCAGCCATCTCTCCCCGTTCCAAATCGAAAGGTTTCCGTAATATGACAGAGGCAAGAAATAACGATTGCAAAAAATCCTTCCTTTTTCTTTCAAAAGCCCATAAAAATTATATTGCCAATTCCATTTTAGTTATATTCTTTTTTCTTAATGTTAATAAAAAAAAGAAGAAAATTCTTGTTTTTTCTTTCTAAAATTCGATATTGGCTGAGAAACAATCAGATAGATTTTCTCTTCAGCGGGCATTTCCATATAGGACTTGTTATAATAAAACGAGCAGGTTATAAAAAAAAAAAAAACTCTTTTTTCGATTATTTATCAACAAAGCAAAAAAGATTCTTATCAAACCCACCATAAAATCAAACCCACCATAAAATCAAACCCACCATAAAATTGGAAAGAAATATAAAGTAAGTAGACCTGACTCCTTGAATGATGCCTCTATTCGCTATTCTGATATATAAATTCGATGTAGATGAAATTGTATAAGCGGATTTTTTGTATTTCCTTAGACTTAGACCGCGCAAGGCAAGAATTTTTCGCTATTTACGATTTCATATTCTTGTTACTAGATGTTCTATAGGAATAAGAAAAAATCGCAACTCCTTTCCGCTACACATAAAAATTGATTTCGAAAGTCAATTTTTTTTTTCAATATCTTTCCTTTTTTTTTCAGAATCCTATTTTTGTTCTTCCACCCATGCAATAGAGAGCGAGTGGGAAAAGAGGGGTTACTTTTACTTTCATTTTTCCCTTAAAGGATAGGCTTTGAAATAGGAGTCATGGAATAATGCTGAATTCAAATGTTTATTTCTATAGTATAAGAAAAACTAATCGAATCAAGTATAAGAAAAACTAATCGAATCAAATTCATGGATTTACCACGACCTCGGTTGTGACCCCATAGATAAAAAATGCAAAATTTCTATCTTCGAGACCATTGAAAAAGGGCATTGAACGAGAAAGAAATCGTCCACAGATAATTAAACTATCGTATGCCTTGGAAGTGGAGGTGCTCGGAAATGGTTGAAGTAATTGAATAGGAGGATCACTATGACTATAGCCCTTGGTAGAGTTACTAAAGAGGAAAATGATCTATTTGATATTATGGACGACTGGTTACGAAGGGACCGTTTCGTTTTTGTAGGATGGTCCGGCCTATTGCTCTTTCCTTGTGCTTATTTCGCTTTAGGGGGTTGGTTTACAGGGACAACTTTTGTAACTTCTTGGTATACCCATGGATTGGCTAGTTCCTATTTGGAAGGTTGTAATTTCTTAACCGCGGCAGTTTCCACCCCTGCCAATAGTTTAGCACATTCTTTGTTGCTACTATGGGGCCCGGAAGCGCAAGGGGATTTTACTCGTTGGTGTCAATTAGGGGGTCTGTGGACTTTTGTCGCTCTCCATGGGGCTTTTGCACTAATAGGTTTCATGTTACGTCAATTTGAACTTGCTCGGTCTGTTCAATTGCGGCCTTATAATGCAATTTCATTCTCTGCTCCAATCGCTGTTTTTGTTTCCGTATTCCTTATTTATCCACTGGGGCAATCTGGTTGGTTCTTTGCGCCGAGTTTTGGCGTAGCAGCGATATTTCGATTCATCCTCTTTTTCCAAGGATTTCATAATTGGACGTTAAACCCATTTCATATGATGGGAGTTGCCGGAGTATTAGGCGCGGCTCTGCTATGCGCTATTCATGGGGCGACCGTAGAAAACACTCTATTCGAGGACGGTGATGGTGCAAATACCTTCCGCGCTTTTAACCCAACTCAAGCTGAAGAAACTTATTCAATGGTCACTGCTAACCGCTTTTGGTCCCAAATCTTTGGTGTTGCTTTTTCCAATAAACGTTGGTTACATTTCTTTATGCTATTTGTACCCGTCACCGGTTTATGGATGAGTGCTATTGGCGTAGTCGGCCTGGCTCTGAACCTACGTGCCTATGACTTCGTTTCCCAGGAAATCCGTGCAGCGGAAGATCCTGAATTTGAGACTTTCTACACCAAAAATATTCTTTTAAACGAGGGTATTCGT